TCGGGAACATCTCGAAATCGAGCGGGCAGCAAGAATAAGAATCAACCTATCCTTAATCTGTTCCCATGTAGTCGGCATTCTAGAAGCGAAGCTTCCCAGCCGCCTGCCTCCTTGTGTGGAAATGCTTTTCATGATCTCCAGCTCGTTCTCCACTAGGCATCTAGGCGAACCCGCCGGGTTAACTCAACGTAAAGAAAGCTCATTAGGTCAAAAGGGGAGTGCTTACTAATAGCGAAAGGCTAACATCTCTCCGTCAGAAGGCGAACATCAGGTAACTTCGTGCTGTAAGACGACAGGTTGGTAATGAAAGGCAATGTACTAAGAAAGCGCAACTCTATTAGGCCGAGCGAGAAAGAAAGGTTGCCTACTACTAATAAGGGCGGGTAAGAAAGAGAGGTGAGGTGACTAGCTTAGTGACTGTATTCAATCTAAAAGGTTGGCTAAGTGACCGCCCCTACTAGTAAAGGGCTGTTACCTTATAGTAAGAAAGCGGTCTTTCAGTCTTTAACAGTTGCTTCAAAAGTAAATTCAAGGTTTCCCTTTTTTTTTTTTTTTTTAGTATGAGCTCTCATTGAGAGAGCGTTTCGGCGGGAAATCGCTAAGTTGGTTAGAGTCCTGGTCCGTCACGCCGGAAGTCGCGGGTTCGAACCCCTCCTGGTGGAATAAGTCGAAGTTGCGGGATCCTGGGTACAACGAGACCGCAACTACGGAAGGAAGGAAATGGGAGCGAGACCACCCTAAGATGATGTTATGAAGGAGAGCTCGCGGCGATTCTATTCTGTGTTGGAAGGGCGCCAGAATTGACGATCTATTCGATTCTATAGATCAAAGGGGTTCGGCCTATCTACCTCTTCTCGGGAGCGAGGCCAAAGCCGAGCAAAAGATATAGATATCCAGATAGCTAAATAAGCCTAGGGAGGCACATGCAAATGTAGCTGAACCAACCCGAAGATGAATGGAGGTAGATTCGCCTCCTCATCAAACAGGGCTTGATATGCTATCCATTGGGGTGGTCCCCCGTGACTCACTCAAGTGAAGAGAGAGAAGATAGGGTAGGTTGCTCTGAAGGTAGGATAACAAAAGAGAGGCTACTTAGTGAATGAATCCCATCCCCTAGCGAGTTCAGTGCGTAAGCCCCTTTAGAGATAGGGTCGTTAGAGAAGAGCGAGTTCAGTCGAACAGCGTAACGAGTCTAAGGGCGGAGCAAGCCTACACTGGCAGAAGCAGTTGTTTCAAATCCTGCTCCCGGTTGGCGCTTTCCATCATTCGACCAAAAGGTTCCTGTCGCTACAGATACACTTTTTCATACTGAAGAAGCGGCAGATCGAACAACCAGTGGTGTGGATTCTATCCGGGTATCAAGGCTAGGTGAGGGATCCCTCGGATTCGAAGGTCGGGTTGATTACCAGCGGAAGGGCAGGATTCTTTTTTTTTTTTTTTATTGACAGAAAAGAAAATTTACACAATAGGCCCATAAAAACAAATCCCACGGCAGTCACTTGGAAAAGTAGATCCAAATAGGCGTCTATACAGAGGTGATCCCCGAGAGATAGAACCTCTCCCAAGAGCCATTGCTGCAATCTGATGCGCATCTCAATTTCCTGATCTGCCCACATGGCTGAACTTCATTCTAGGAATGTAAGAGCTTAGCCTTCTAATATCATGAATGATCGGGTCCACTTCCCATGGAACAGGACTAGTATTGTTGGCCAGGATGTGGATCAAACTAAGACAATCACATTCAACGATTACCTGAGGCCATCCATGTGACAATGCAGTTTGAACAGCTGCTCTAATCCCCAATGCTTCAGCCATCAACGCTCCCTTTCCCGACTGCAAGAAAGATAATGTTGCGATGATCTGACCCAAGTGGTCTCGGGCAAGTAGCCCGATGGCAACTGTCGCTCCCGACTGAGCCGTCGCCCCATCGCTATTTAGCTTAATCCAACCCTCCTGAGGTGGAATCCAAGCTTGATACGTAACAGTAGAAGAAGGCCTAGAATCTCCATGATCTAAATTCAAAGCCAAACTTCTAGATTCTGTTAATAGCTGAAGCTGATGATAAGCAGCATAAATAGCATGTTCCGGAGATGGTCGCTTGTTTGAGAAAATGCACGCATTCCGATTTAACCAAATCTGCCACAACAATAGCCCAACCTGTTGTAATAATGCCTTCACTTCCCTCTTATTCCATCCTTGCTCTATCCATTGCAGCCACCAGTCCACAAACTGTATGCTTTCATTTTCATCACACCGAATCACAAGAGGAGATCCAAACCAAGAACTTCGAGCATGAGAACAATACAGCAATGCATGACTAATCGATTCAGTTCTGGTGCCACATACTAAACATAGTGGTGATAATACTACTTTTTTCTAGAGCAATAACTCATTAACAGCTAGAGAACTCGTTAAAGCTCTCCAAATAAACAGAGTGACCTTTGGGGGCAGTGATAAACTCCATAGAAGGTTCCATGCTTGCGGAGATATAGACTGAAAAGTAGAGGCATGGGATGTTATAACCAAGTTCCTGCGAGACATAGTAAGATGATAACCAGATCTAACAGTGTAAGTCCCATGAGGTTGGTAATGCCAAACCCACTTGTCTGGAATGTTGAAGCAGCTCAATGGGATGGATAAAACAGCCTGCACCTCCAAATTAGAAAACAATCCTTGAACCAAGTTAGCATTCCATGAATTAGTACTCACATTAATAAAATCTTATACCTTTGAAACATGACAGTGGGGTGAAGGCCGAGAGGAGATGCGAAATCTATCAAGAGATGGAACCCAAGGATCATCCCAGATTCAAATTTTTGTGCCATTACCAACTTGATATCAAAGACCTTGAAGCAAAATAGCTCTTCCAACCAATAGACTACGCCAGGCCCAAGAAGGTCTTGATCCAGCAACAGCATCTATAAAAGAGCCTCTTGGATAATAACGAGCTTTCCAAATTTTCGACCAGCCAGACGATGGGTTATTTAGAAGACGCCATGCCTGCTTTCCCAATAGAGCCTCATTGAAACATTCTAAATCTCTAAATCCTTGAGATTTTGGTTTGCATAAAAATTCCCAGCTTTTCCAATGAATCCTATTCTCATCTTAGCATTGTCCCCACCAAAATGGACTTGCTGCAGCATTTATTTCATTACATAAGGTTTGCGGAATCTTAAACAGCGACATAGAGTATGTGGGAATGGCCTGTGCAACAGCTTTAATCAAAATCCCTCTGCCTGCATGAGAAAGTAGTCGACCTTTCCATGACTGAAGACGAGATAGCACTCGGTCCTTTATGATAGCAAAGGTTTTTTACCAATCTCAGAAGGCATTCCCAAATAAGTACCCGGCTGTGATAATGATCTGATGTCAAGTGCCCTGGATATCACCCTACGAAAGCTCCATGGGGTATTAGCACTAAAAGTAAGAGATTACTTCTGTAAATTGATTACCTGTCCCAACGCTTGACAATACATTGTGAGGAGATTTTTCAGCTCAATTGCATCAGACAAGGTCGCTCTACAGAACAAAAGGCTGTCATCAGCAAAGAAAAGGTGAGATATAGTCGGGGCCCGTCGAGCAATCTGAATGTCTTCCAATCTATGGTTCGCATGTGCTCTGGCTAAGAGATAAGATAGACTATCAGCACATAATATAAATAGATATGGTGATAGTGGCCTGTCGAAGCCCCCTAGATGGATGAATAGACCCCTTCGGCTCACCATTTATTAAAATAGAATACCTAACTGTAGAAAGACACTGCATGATCAAACGAATCCAAGATTCTGCAAACCCCAAGCATTGAAGTACCTGTTGTAAAAACCCCCATTCAAGCCTATCGTATGCTTTGTTCATATCAAGCTTTGCAGCCATAAAGCACATTTTACCTTTCTTCTTTGTTTTTAAATAATGAAAAACTTCATGCGCCACAATAACATTATCCAGAATCATTCGGCCCAGGACAAAAGCACTCTGAGCTGAGTGAATAATCTCAGGTAGCACTGTCTCTATCTGACGAGGGAAAGAGGATTGGCCACCAGATGCACACGAAAGATCCCTATTGGGTTTAAGAAATTGGGGGATAGCCCCGAGCTCCGTAGTAAGCCATGGAATACCGGGTTTCATCAAGGTTGTTCCACTTATACGTATGGTGGGATCAAATTGGTTTGGAGCCCATAACTAAAGACAAGGTGTTGGACTATGCATGGACATGACTGAATCCATTATGTGACACTGGATTTTTAGATGTATTACGAGTTGATCAAACCAGTTTATGATGGAGTTTCCTCCTCCTAATCATGATGAAATGGCATTTGTGGTTGTAGCCAGCAAGATAGGGCCCTTCCTTATTTTAGGGAAAAAAGCCGCAGGAGCGCTCACATTTTTTTGATTCCTCCGATGCCTCCGCCTATACGGGATCAACTGGCATAATTACCAGACTGCTCTGGCTCTGGAATTGCTGCCTTTTCCGGTTCTGCTTCCACTCCGCCCGCCATCCAGTGGATCTTCACCTGGCTAGGATTCTGACTCTCGAACGGGGGAACGCAACCTCTTAGATTGATTACCCGGCCTCTCACTTCGTTTTAGGCCCAAGGGGTCGGCGTATTACCGGATATGGATATGGATTGAGAGTTTCACCTACCTGGTAGATGTGTGCATTTGACCTCTACCCATACCTTTGCTATCTATGCTCCAACCATGATAGCGATTGGATTATGCTATTGGTGCTTCTTTCGGGCAAAGTGGTTCAACCAGCCCGGATAAAGCACTTCTGGCTTTGGCTTTGCCTCATACCCGGTCTAACTGAAACTTGGACTTGGATATGCTGGAGGATAAAGTCTTTTTGGCTTCGCCCCGTCCTCACCTCCGCCTATACGGGATCAACTAGATTAGCTGCTATCTATTATTGATGAACAGGGAGAGTCGGTTGGCTCAAAGCCCGATGGTTGGTTAAATGGCATGTGCCACAGGCTATGGATGAGATCTCGGCCCCCACTCCTCAGATCGTGGGGGGAAAGGATGATCACTCAGTCTCCGCTCGACTAACAAAGGAGATCGGTTATGGACGGATGGAGCCATCAAAGGCAGGTCGAACCAACTTGGTCATCACGCTTTCCGGCAGCTATGCGATCATCATTCATCACTTCTCGAATTCCTACAATCCCTCCCAGGCTGGCTGGCTGACCACTTCCCCTGCTTTTCAACGGCTTTCTTCCATTCCGGCAGACTACTATTTTTTATTCCTTTTTCTCTAATGCCCGTGAATCCCTTCTCTTTCTTTCCATTCCAGTAGTCTTATGTGGTCTGGTCTGTCCATTAGTTCTTCTATATGGCTTCTTTGATTTAGTAGAAAGCCCGGTTCAAGCCATCTCATAGGTCTCACTATTATATGTAACAATCAGTACTTCAAATTAGACTACTATCTTGTTAAAGATAAAGACATAATCTGACTATTCTTGAAGAAAAGAAAGTCCCTTTGAATGAGATAATGGCACTTGCACGATCGCATCAAACTCGAGGCAATGAAATTGTTGCGCTTCTTTGCATCATATACTTTCTCGCTAAAGAATGCCTTAGGTTGTCCCTCTTGACTTAGGACAGGGCCTATACCCAAGTGCGAAGCCTCGCAATCTACTTGAAAAACTTTATCGAAATCTGGCAAGGCGAGTCTAGGAGCACTTTTCTTTTCTCTTTAGGCATCTTCTTCTTGACTAAAGGGAAGCCTTCGTCGCCTGCTTTAGTCCATTCGAAGCTCCCTTGCTTCATGCAATCGCTTACCGGCGCGGTCCTTCAATTCCGTAGAAATCGCCGATAGAAAGTAGCTAGACCATGGAAAGTACGAACTTCACTAATGGTCTTGGGTCTAGGCCACTCGACTATAGCCTGAACCAACTCTTGATCGACTTTAAGGCCTCTTTAAAACCCTCGATATAGGGACAGGACAAAAGCGATCAAAATCACGCTATCGGTCACAAAGATGGACTTGAAAAGATTCATAGTGAGCTTTTCTCGCCGTAGGATTTCCATCACTTGACGGAGATGATCTAAATGGTCCCGTTCGCATGCACTAAAAAAATCTCATCTACATAAAGCACTACGCACTTAGCAATGAGAGGTCGGAGCACTTGGTTCATCATCTGCATTCAAGTACTTGGAGCATTGGAGAGGCCAAAGGTAAAACCAAGCCATTCGTCAAGTCCATCTCCTGTCTGGAAAGCGGTCTTCCATTCGTCACCCGGTCTAATCCGGATTTGATGATAACTACTTCTAAGGTCGATCTTGGAAAAGACTTTCGCCCCGGTCAAGATGTCGAGCATATCGTCAAGCCGGGAAAGCGAGACTTTCTGCTAATCTTGTTGATGGCACGGCTGTCCACACACATCCGACATGATACATCCTTCTTTGGCGTTAATAAGGCGGGCCGGAACCGGACATGGTGACATACTCTCTCGAATCCGCCCCCTCTTCAAAAGTTCGCTAACTTGTCTATTCAACTCGGCGTGCTCCATAGGACTCACACGGTATGCAGCTTGCTTTGGCAAACTCGATCCCGGAAGACATAGACATCTTTTATTATTATATTATTTAATATAGTTGAATAGAATAGTCATCTTTTTGCATAGTACAGAGATTCCCCTATACTCTATTATGGCTTCTGTTCACTACTCTTAGCTTGCAATTCTTCCTTGAGTGGCAAAAGCCTTTATTGAGGAGATATATATTTGAACCCCATCTTTCCAAAAGGAATAGGTCTTTTCCTTTCCCCCTTGTGGGGATCGTCTTGCGATCATATTGCCATGGTCTCCCAAGCTATATGTGAAAAGTATCCATGGGAACAAGGTCAGACCCTATCGAGTCCTTAGTGGATTTGCCAATAGTAAAAGAAATTTAACAACTAGAGTGAAGCCTGACCTCATTCCCTTTCTTGAACCAAGATATTTTGTAGGGTCGGGGGTCCTTCTCAGACTTGATCTTCAACTTGTCCACCCTTTCTTGCAAATCGATGCCCATTGATCTACCCCCATGAACAACGTTTATGAGAAGTTGATCAAGGACCCATTTTTCCAGCCAAACCTTAATGCTTGATCCTGACCCACTTAGTCGTGCCATCACGCTTTCTTGGCTCGAGTAAGGGGGTGTTTCTTGTCATCCTTCCCGGGCTCGTGAGGATATTTCCACCTCAAATAACTCTTTTCTATTAAAATACTTCTGGGTAACAACTTTCACCCAACTATTCTCTTTTTCATGAAGTATCTTCTATCCAAGCTTCATCATGAATCCTTCATTGATGTCTTCTGCCGCTCTTAGACCCAGTCCTCCTTCATTTTTCGCAGCATTATAGCAAATAGGGATGCCACCCCACCAAATTTATTTTCTTGCTACCTTCAGGATTAGACCATAGAAAATCCTTCTGCACTTTGTCTACATCATAAAGAATGCGTTTTGGAAGTCTGAAGCAGGACATTAGGTCTTGTTGAATGGCTGCTGTAACAGACTTGATTAGAGTAATTTTACCTGCTTGGGAAAGAAGTTTACCTTTCCTTCCTTAGCTTAACAGCTAATATATTACATAACCTTAGCGATTTGATCTTCATTCACTCCACTATAGAAGCAAAGGTCTCTTTGTTAACTCTGGTTTTGATCAGTGGAGCTCCTAGAGACTTTTCTGAGCTGACCATATGAGGAACCTTTAGAGACCTTCCTAGAGCTCTTTTCAGCCCCTACTCCCAACAAGTTGCTGGGCTTTGATGCTTGCCTTATTATTAGAGAAAGGGGAGCTGGAACTTGTGCCATACATCGCTTCTCCTGATGTTTGAAGCACCACGGCTGTATTGAACGTCTCACTTTGGTACGCGACCACCCTATTACTTCTACTAAGCAAGGAGTTCATCGATTGAAGTATTTAAGTATGAGTGAAGTTCCTGTTCTGTTTCGTATCAAGTAGGGATCCTCTGTTTAGCTCATCGATGGCTTTAATCGGTCGAGCTGTCATCCGGAATATGTCCCTAGTTTGGTGAATCTCTCCCGTGCGTCTTCGCTAGGGCAGAGCGCTCATTCCTTTTTTGAAAGACTTCCCGGGGAATCTCTCGTACTGTATCGATCGGTCATCCGTGAACTCTCGCATCTGTTTAGCGAATCGATTTTCTGTTTAGCTTAACTCATCCCTTGCTTGGTTCTTCCGTGAGGGGAGGGGCATAAATAATCATAAGATCGAAAATCCTACTTTAAAAGACACCTACGCCTTCAAAGAAAGCCTATTTGAAGAGAGTTGTTACAGGTATAGTATCTACTCATTCCTGAAATCAAGGAAGATCACGAGCGCCTATTGGCTTTCTTGCATATTCGACTCTCTAATGCATATTTGACTTCGCTACCTTACTCTAGTTTGATAAAGTGGAATTCAAGTCGATATTGTACTTTACTTGAAAGAGATCCTACATCGATAGTTATTCCTTCCTATAGAAGAGAGCTTGGAATGCTTTCTGCTTAAAAGAGGCCGAAGTCCTTCACCCCAGAACTAATAATGGAATGGTAATCCAACTGATTGACGACTATACCAGGGCTGCTTAAGACCGGAATTTATCTAACGCTTAACAGGATTCGCGCCATAAAAAAATACTAAAATGGCCGTACAGAGCCTGAGCCTATTCTCATCAGACAGAAGACCGACCTCTGGAATCGATCTAATATTTCATAAAGAAATTCGTTTATCGCCCATGCTTGCTATATGAATTTTATACTTGATTTATATTATATATTATTGGTTCTTACGTTTATGCTATATTAGTTTCATTAGGGAAGTAGCCTAGCTCAGCTGGGGGAAACTCCTAATGGAAAGAGTACTCTCATTAAAGCAGGGTGACATATTACCGTTGACCTCACACCAGATTTGCTCTTCCCGATCCCCCGAAAAAAGGCAGATGCTCCTGTAGGTAGGAGCTACTTCACTTTCGGTGTTCGGCGCTCCCTTCGAACTGATATCCAAAGATTCCCTGTAACAGGATGGTTTGAAATGATGGTTTATTACAGGTTCTGGTGACATGAATAGGATGAGCATACGAATGAGCCGGAACATGGATAACATAGTGGTTCGAGCCGGTCGAGAGTACGAGATTACTGACCGAAGACTCTTCAATTGAGATGGGCCGAAGCCCTGCTAGCGAAGGAATGCATCCTTCAGTGTTCTGTCTCATTGGTCCTCTCATGCCAGAATTTGCTCAAAAATCCACTTTGTTTTCCCGGAAATCACTTCAATTATAATACACGACTTATGTTACTTCGATCTGATACCTCTCGATTCAGAGAAGAAATGCGCATTTGTATCATTTTGAGTCTCCCCATCTCGATCTCTACTAATTGGATATGGAACTGGGTGAAGGGAAGTCGGTTATGGCTATCGAAATGGAGGGGCTAGATGCTGGTGAATCCCCAACTTGCTATGGTTCATCGACTAAGCCCTTACTATACAAGGGGCTTTGCTGGAGGTGCCGAATTAGAATGCTAGGACTTTCACCCCTATCTCTTAAAGGCTCGAAATTCAGTAGTCATAGGCTTTGTAACTCGGCGAAGGGCTGCTACGTGCTATGTAAATGGTTTGACGAAAACTCTTTTACAACTGAATCAACTGCTTCTGCTTCGATTTCAGCTATAGAAGGTCGTAATTCACTGATTGATCGAATAAGGTACTATGCAGGTAATCACCAACCTCGTCGCCCAAAGGTAGGGTTTGCTTAGATAGTCTAGTAGATAAATGGATTCACTGATACAAAGTCCAGTCCACTGGCTCTAGATCTCTACCTAAAAGGAATGCTATTGGCAATAGGCTTTCAACTACTAGAAAAGGTAATGCCTTCACACCACTACACCACTTATTGAAACAAGCACTTTTATTGGAACAGCATATCTCGACGCCCATATGCCGGAACAAAGGGGGATGCAAGTCAGGATGCTGGAACTGGTTGTTCGGATGCCGGAACTGAATCTCGCTCTGGATCGGGGA